ATAGTATGGTCGAACGATTCATTTTTGAATCGTTCGACCATACTATCCATTTTGATTATTGTAATCTAGAAAGATACAAACTGAATCGAGATCAATCTACAATATGTATATGGATCTTCATAAATGTTAATATCAATTAAATATATGGAATGTACATAGTATCTCAATTCTATTTCTTTGCTTCATCTATTTGTTTCCTTTATCTATTTGATTTTTGTTGATTCCAATCAATCTGAAATAATCGCGAGGCAACTCTTATTATTTTCTAATTTATAGAAAATTAGAAAGTAATCTTTTTTTTAGCATTTCAAAGAAGTAATTGATTGCGCGGTTTACAGATAATCCAAGGAGTTCTACGGTAACTTCTTCGGATTTCGAAATTAGAAAGGGGTTATCCTATCGATTTTGAATCCTTCAGCCATGATAGCAAACGCGTCAATAAAGCACAGCAGAAATAAAAGCCAATACAATTTCGGAATGAAGATATTTTTATTAATTCAATTTTTTAATTCGAAATTGAATTAAATTAATGAATTCAATATATTAAATAATTAATAAAGATTATTTATGCTTTGCAAAACGATCTATAAAAAATCTATAAAAAAGTGATACAATTTGATTCCCCAACTCAATTCGTAGTATCTCTAGAGTCCACTCCTTCCCCATATTACGAGTGAAAGGGAAAATGTAAAGACTACCATTAACGCAGCCCAAGCGAGACTTACTATATCCATGTGAATTATGTCCCCTATCTCTCTGAATATGAAGGAATTATTCCATTAGTGTTTATTAATAATAGTGGAATCACTGGTGCAGAGTCAAAAGGGGATTCTGACCCAACACCCTCGATCAAAGACTCCAATAAATATGAAAAATGAAACTGCAGTTACGCTTTTCTTTTGAAGTATCAAAGGGAATGCTACTAATATATATATGTAGGAATACTGATACCTATTCTTTATTTTTCTTGTCCATTAAGTAAAAGAAAAAAGCCAATTATCCATCCAATCTAATTCAAGACCCGGCCAGTAGACACGACATTAGTAATGGAAAAAAATCGGTAACTCTTTATTTGATATGATAGCCCTTCCACTACTATAATCTTTCCTTGAATCCTAAATACAACGAGTTACGGCACTTTAATTTAAAGAATTTAAAGAAGGGAACCCCCAGCTGTTTCCAATCAAAAAAGTCTCAAGACTACGCGTGTTTTGCTGGGAAAAATTCGGCGAGTTATAACAGCAAAGGGGAATAAAGAATAAGGGATTTCGAGTCTTGTCTTTTGTTAATCAGGCGACACCCAGATTTGAACTGGGGAAAAAGGATTTGCAGTCCCCCACCTTACCGCTCGGCCATGCCGCCAAAACGATACCAAATAGATGAAAATATTCCCCTTTATTTGTTATTTGTTTTTTTGGGGGGGGCCGGCGCCTTCCCTTCAATTAATTTTATAGTATCTCAAACAAATTGGAACCATTAACTATATGACTGTAAATTCATGACCCACTCTTGGATTTACATCTCAAATTGTCTTTACCTAATGATAAATGATATAAGAAAATCAAAATTGATATATAACTAATCAGTCTTGATTTTTTTATTGAAAAAAAAACCTTCTCAACTCAATTTCAATTATAATGTCAATTTTTAGTATATGTAAACCCCAAACATAAGTTGTGTTCCACAGTTAGCTTATGGGGTATATTATTTGTGTATGATGCCTGTTTATAGGGAATAGGCGGACACTTGTCGTACTGCAATTTAGATTGATTAGATTGAAGAGAAAATAGAAATTTTGATAGAGTACCACATGTGCTGTCCCGAGTAGAAGTATGCAATAAAGGAGAGCGATGTATGGATAGATAGCTATAGCAGCGCGGGTTTAATAAATACAAGCCTTCTTATGCACTTCAATCGTATTCTAAAAATAAAAATTCTACGAAAAAAAGAAAAAGGAGTTCTCTGCAAATCATTTTTGGAACAATGGAATTCACGAAAGAGTTAAGTACTCAAAAAATGAACTTTCTATTGTTATATTGTTTCTGATTATTATGTCTTTATCTCCGTGAATGGATCAAATCCCGAATCCATTTATTTTTCTGATATCCAATCGGATTGGAATATGTAATATCATAATAATGGTATAAAGTGAATTTTCTATTCTAGACAAAATAAAAAAACTCCATAATTCTAAGTGGAATTTATCAATTCCTTTCCGTTTGGATCTGTCTCTTAGAAATTCCAATTTAACTAAGTCTAAAATTAAGTCTAAAATCATCTTTTTTCCTCCGTTCATACGTATTTCATACATTCCATATATATGGAGTTGGGTAAAATTTCATGTGATTCAGTAAACAGAATCGAAATTCCATCATTGCTAGATCGATTCATATGATTCAATGCAGAATGAGAAAAGAATGGGATTTTTTGATAAATGGGAAATTCAAAATGCTCGGTGACGGAAATGCGGGAATGTCTACAATACCCGGGTTGAATCAGA